AATACAATAAAGGTTTCAAATCATTTTCTCGACATGAGCGCTCTATATCGAACAAAAAATGTCAACTAGTCCGTCTCAAATGACGATAGTAGTAGAAAGAATACGATGCTATGTTTAGACTGTAAAGGTTTCGCTTTAACCATATAATTAGTCCCACATTATTGGTTGATTGAGAATCAAAGCGGATTTACCAATGAATTACGAAATGCTACGTTTCTTAAATATATATCTTAAATATAAATATCATTTTTTATGATAAGTAATTCGCGAGATTATGCACCTTTTTTCATTACTTTTATTTTCACTAGTGAAAATAAAAGTAATGAAAAAAGGTGCAGCTGGACCGGCCCAGCCTATTCTTGAAATAAACAACTCGCACACACTCCCTTTCCAAAAAAGATCAATACACCAAATACTACACTTAGATTTATTGGATTTGTTGCTAAAATATCGGTATTAAACCCGAAACTCCCCACCAGCGGCCGTTGGCCCAAGGAAAGGAAAGAATCGGTTATATTTTTCATACAATCTCCTTTCTTTTACAGATAGCTAAAAAAAAAGAATAGAATTTCTTTTTTTGTATCACTTTATATACTTCTACTTATATTCTATTCGATATAGATGGATTTCTTCTATGTATAGACTTGATTTCTAAATCAATATCGATTTTCTATTTATTATCTTTTATTTTCTATTTATTTGTATTTGAATTTCCCTCTCTCTTTCTAAATCGATATATAGAAAAAAAAAAGAAAGTTTAGTTCGAACTAATAAAAAAAAATATTTATTTAGAATTTTTGAATTAGCTATCAAATTTCAAGTTTCATATCAATTTCGGAATATTTCGTTTGTTGTAAAACTCCGTAAGTTTCAATTTCTAAGAACGGGAAGGAAGAAAGGGGATCAGTATGCTAATTACTCATCCTTCAATCTTTCCTTCCCGGGCAGGGATTAGTGGCTCACATTGCAAATTGGAGGAGTGAATTATTAATATAATTCAAAAAAGCAAGGAGCAAATAGAAGTCCTGACTAAAATAAATTCAGAAAAAAAAAATACGTCAAAATCTTATATCGCTATATCTATTTTTTATTGTTTAAGTGTTTAAGACAAGATTAAACAAAGGGATTCGCAAATAAAAGCGCTAAAGCAACAACCAATCCATAAATTGTTAATGCTTCCATAAAAGCCAGACTAAGCAATAAGGTACCTCGTATTTTTCCCTCCGCCTCGGGCTGTCTTGCGATTCCCTCTACAGCTTGACCCGCAGCAGTCCCTTGGCCAACCCCAGGTCCAATAGAAGCAAGTCCGACAGCTAACCCAGCAGCAATAACGGAAGCGGCAGAAATAAGGGGATTCATGATAAGTTAAGTTCCTCACAAAAAAAATGGTTAATGATACAAGTAGTCAATGAAGTAGAGATGAATTATTCCATCACTCAGTTTCATCCAAACTGAGTAACGAAAAACGCCAAATTAAAGTAATAGAATAATATTATTGAATCATCAGAACCAATTCTCTATCACTTTTTGAAGTTGGATTCTTAGAAATCCAAAACCAAAAACTAGGATATTCGATATTTTTTAGGTCATATATACCTATTCAATATCTAATATCGCATATACATGTGTTTTTTCCAGAATGTAAACCAACTTAGTTCGATCTTAGATCCATTAGAATTCTTTTTGAAGGGGAAAGACTCCCTAACTGAAAGTTGGATTCTAGGCATTCAAGATACACAATCAAGATACACAATCAAGATACACAATTTTGAACTGGCTAATTTCTTTTTTTGAATCGCGTTTTTTAATTCTTCTCTGTCTTTATGATTATTCCGCATGGATCGAATTTACATAGAAAAATTGAATCATTTCATAGAAATTTTCATTAGCATTTTATTTTCTTTCTTAAATTTGTTATTCTTCGTGTTTATTATTGTTTATTTATTATTGTTTATTAAATTGTTTTTTATTAACTATTTTATATTGATTTAGAAATCAAATTTCATTTATTAAAATATTCTAAAAAAGAAACAAGCTATTCAACCGAGCCTTTCGATCTCTTTCGTTTTTTTTTTTGAATCCCCCTAACTATCTTTAGGGGAATCCTTTTTCCTATTATGGTATAGGCTAACTGCCTTATTAGTTATCTATTTTGATGTTCCCCAAGTAGATTATCTTGAGTTCCGGGTCTAAAGTCCAAAAACAACTAGTTGGAAGTGAAGTCAATGATGACCTTCCATGGATTCCCCTATATAAGCGGCGGCTAAAGTTGCAAAAATAAGAGCTTGAATACCACTTGTAAATAATCCAAGGAACATGACAGGTATAGGAATTACTGAAGGTACTAAAGAAACAAGAACAACAACTACTAATTCATCGGCTAAGATATTTCCGAAAAGTCGAAAACTAAGCGATAAAGGTTTTGTAAAATCTTCCAAGATGTTAATAGGTAAAAGGATTGGAGTAGGTTGAATGTATTTACTGAAATAACCTAATCCTTTTTTGCTAAGACCGGCATAGAAATAGGCTACTGAGGTGAGTAAAGCTAAAGCAACAGTAGTATTTATATCATTCGTGGGTGCGGCTAACTCTCCATGGGGTAACTGGATGATTTTCCATGGTAAAAGAGCCCCTGACCAATTACAAACAAAAATAAATAGGAACATAGTTCCTATAAAAGGAACCCATGGACCATATTCTTCTCCAATCTGGGTTTTGCTCACATCTCGAATGAATTCAAGGACATATTCAAAGAAATTCTGCCCGTCATTCGGAATGGTTTGTGGATTCCGAACAGCTATACTGGCTGAAACTAATAAGATAGCAATTACAATCCACGAAGTAATAAGTACTTGGCCATGGACTTGAAAGCCTCCTATTTGCCAATAGAAATGTTGGCCTACTTCTACACCCGATATTTCGTATAACACTTTTAGTGTGTTGGTGGAACATGATAGAACATTCATATTACCCTCTGACAGAAATTTAACTTCCAGGAAATTATTTTAATTCAACCATCTCTTTTTCGACTTGTTTATTTCAATTTTTTGATACGAACTAATAAGATAATATCCCTACTCAGGTATATCTAATTTATATAATTATAATCAAATTCAAGAATAGTAAACGATTCCATCAATTTTTGGAGTTCCACAAAAGATTTATATCTTATTATTAATTACGTAGTTCGTATATAGCTAGAACGCCCCTCACAAATCGCGAATACTAATTTGTTAAGAATTAATCGGATTGAAGCTATAGCGTCATCATTTGCTGGAATTGAAATATCTGCAAGGTTGGGATCACAATTTGTATCAATTAAGCAAATTGTTGGAATTCCAAAAGTAATACATTCTCGAAGAGCTGTATATTCTTCTTCTTGATCAACGATAATTACAATATCGGGTAACCCCGTCATATATTTAATCCCACCCAGATATGTTTGCAAGTGGGATAATTGTCTCTTGAACATAGCTACGTCTCTTTTTTTTGGAAGACAGTCGAATTTCCCCGTCTTTTGTTCGATTCTCAATTCCCTGAACTTATGAAGTCTTGTTTTTGTAGTGGACCAATTGGTTAACATCCCTCCGAGCCATTTTTTATTAACATAATGACACCGAGCCCTTATTGCAGCCCGCGCTACTGAATTGGCTGCTTTATTTTTTGTACCAACAATTAAAAACTCTTTTCCCTTACTTGCTGCATCAAAAACTAAATCACAAGCTTCTGATAAAAAACGAGCAGTTTTAGTCAGATTTGTGATATGAATACCTTTACGCTTGGTAGAAATATAAGGTGACATCCTCGGATTCCATTTCCTAGTACCATGACCAAAATGAACTCCTGCTTCCATCATCTCTTCCAAATTTATGTTCCAATATCTTCGTGTCATTTCTTCCCACACTTCCTCTTTTCTTTTGTTTAAAAAAAGTGACGAAGTTGTCTTGAACTAAATAATTGTTCCGACGGAACCTTTTCTTCTACCGTGGATTGGACCTATCGATGTCAATACACAATCCAAACCGCTAACCTCTATTCATTATTATCTGAATTTCCATTACCCCTCAATTCAATGGTCATATAGAAAAAGTTTTTCAAATGGAAATTGAATTCAAAAACGAAAGAAAGGAAGTATGAATACACTTTTGTTGAGGAATTATTTAGATCATATATCATTTAATGATTCCTCAGGTGTATTCTTTTGAACGGCAAGAATAAAATAAGCCCGAGTGGTGGAACAAAATATCTCGTATTTCCCCCTCAAAAAAACTCTTTTTCAAAGGCATGCTCTTATTCTTATGTTGCCGCAGTAATCTTTTAAATCCGGTCCCAACGGGGATCATCCCACCGATAACAACGTTCTCTTTTAGGCCTTTCAACCAATCGATACGACCACGAAGAGCTGCTTTGGCTAAAACGCGAGCAGTTTCTTGAAAACTCGCTTCCGATATGAAGCTTTGAGTATTCAAAGATGCTCTTGTTATTCCCAATAGGATAGCGCGGTAACAGATCGATTCTTCGAAAGCGCGCCCTGTTCGTTCTGCTCGCAACAATCCAATTAGTTCTCCAGGTAAAAAAACATTAGACATTCCATTCTCGGAAACCAACACTTTTGATGTTATTTGGCGTACAATAATCTCTATGTGCCTATTATGAATTTGCACCCCTTGGGATCGATAAACCTTTTGTATCTTATTAACCAACGATAGACGACTTTGCACTATAGTCAGCTCAGTCCCAATCAAAAATCCCCAAGGAATTCCAAGAATTTTTGTTATATGCTCGTTCCAACCCTCAATCCTTTTTTCTAGGTTCATTGATATTGAATCAATTGAACGCACTTCTAAGACCTGTTCCACTTTTGGAAGACCTTGCGTTATATCACCGGATCTCGATTTTTCATATATAAATGTAACTAATGTATCTCCTTCATAAACGATTTCTCCATAATGTCCATGAACAGTTGCTCCTGGAGTGGCCAAATAAGGTTTAGCCAATCTTATTACTACAGAATCAGCTTGAACAAGCAAAACTTGACCCGATTTTAAAGGGGGTCCTCCTTTGGCTATATATCCATTTTGACAAATAAACTGACCGAGACTAATTAGTGTGGGTCTTTCTTCCCAATAATTAGAACAATAACGTTGATGGAGAAAATACCAATTCAAATTGAATAAGATGATCTTACTGTACGGATCACGATTTGAAATTATCCCATTTTCATCCATTAAATAATATTTAAGCACTTGAAAAGTCCGTTTAAATTTTTTAAGTTGAAGATATTTAGTTATCAAGATCGGATTATGAATTAGTAAATAATAAAAGGAAGAAAAATTCAAAAAATAAAGGACCGTTCCTAACGGTCCGATCGATTTCCTAATTTTAATTATAGACTCTGTTGAGCTGAATTCTTTTTTCACATTGGGATATTTGAATAGGACCATTCGGAAACAATTAGATGATGATAAAATTATCAAGGAAGGATATTCCTTGTTGTTATTTAACAATGTGCGAATAGTTCCGTGATTTTGGTGATTAAATGATTGTTTCAGTTTTCTCTTTGAATAAATGGAATAAAAAGGATTGATGTTGGTATGATCTGATACATTATCGGAACTGAATCCTGAACCATTCCTTTTTCTGCGATACGAAATAGCGGATTTGACTAAGTCGATTCTTAAGAAAGCTCGAACTAAACCATTTGTACTTACTTCAATAAAAGAAGTACGGGCCTCCTCGATAAAAGAACTTTTTATGTCATGGTTCCAATTCAAAATTAAACAAGTCCGAATTAATTGAATACTTGTATCAGAAATTCCTTGAATGGGTTTGGCATTTCCATAAACAATATAATTGACAACTCTAAGTTGCATATTATCCTTTTCTTGTAAAAGATCCGGAGGGAGGAGTGTTGGTAAATTTAGACTATCTGATATCTCATATGTCACTACGGGACGAACTAAAACAAAATACTTTTTATTAGTAGATGTGATCCGTTGGACATAGATCCAATTTTTCCATTTTTTGAAGTCCTTAAAATCGATGTTTCCTTTTCCTGGAGGTATTAAGATCCCACTGGGTCGAGATATCTTATAGGTCTCCCCAGGAAAATGAATATCTCCTGAAAAGATTTTCAGTTCAATTCTCTTTTTTTTTCTCTCCATTCGGACTAATCCGCCCACGTAGCTTCGTGTATTTAGATTGAAAACAATTCGTGTATCTATTCCAATGAGACTATTATTTCGTATCATTATCAAAGAAGATTCAGGTAAAATATGCACTTCTTCGGGAATGAAAAAAAATAGATCTAGTTTCATTTGGTATTTTGACTTCAATTCTTTTATTGGTCGAGACTCAAAAAAATCCTCTTTTTTAATGATTGAATGCACGCCTAGAGTACCAGATTTCGTAATTCCCGAACTCTTTCGTCTGTATCGAGGATCGTCGAAATAAACAAAAATACTATTATTTCTACGGAAAATACCATTTATTGGTAGTTGAATCGAAATATCTGAATGAGGCATTACCCCTTTGTTTCGTTCTTGAATCCATTGGATTGGAACGAGACATCTATTTCCTCGCCTTTTTCCCAATAAATGAGAATTCCCGTGTAAAATCGCCGGGTATATGAGATTCCAATGGATAAGTTCTGAATAATTCGGAATCTTGTCTTCTTTTTTTTTACCAGAAAAATATGAACGAAGTAATTTGTATCTTAGTGGATCATTATTCACTGAGAAAATGGAAATTGACCCTCGGTCGACAGAAAGGGAAAAAATGTTCATTTGATCTTGATCCTTGGGCAGTGAAAAGGGGACTGCACTGGATCTCCATGAACCTCCTGCTAATATCCATAAATGACTTGTTTTTGGTAAAAGATGAACATTACTATACGTAAATGCTGATGCGTGGTACACATCATTACTCCAGTGCATTTCCCCCTCTGAGTCAGAATAAATATGTTTTCGAACTCTCTCTTTCAAATTCAAAGTGTATGGTACCTCGCGAATCTCAGCGATTACTTGTTCTGCTTCTACATATTGATTATTTTGAACAAAAAAAAAACTTTTAGGTGGAATAGTTACATTATGTAGAATATCCTCATTCTCAATAGTGACATATAAGGCTATAGAACATATAAAAGCAGGATGCCCGTGACGCGTACGCGTGGGATGAACGAAATCTTCATTAAATTGGATTTTTCCATTCGACGGGGCTCGTACATGTTCTGCAGTACCACCCGTAAAGACTCCTCCAGTATGAAAAGTTCTTAATGTTAGTTGAGTCCCCGGTTCTCCAATGGATTGACCCGCAATAATACCTACAGCTTCTCCCAACTCGACCAGGTCGCCATGAGTGGGACTCCTACCGTAACATAATCGACAGATCCAAGATGTACTCCTACAAGTAAAGGGGGTTCGAATAAATATTGGTTGTGTTTGAAGGGTTATGAATCGATTGACAAGCCCAAATCCAATATCTTGATTTCGGATGGCGATGCACCGTGCGCCCATATATATATCCTCGGCTAATACACGACCAACTAATGTTTGAATAAAAATTCTTTCGAGCTCGAGCATCATCCCATTTCGAGGACTTACGGCAACCCCTCGGTCGGTTCCACAATCTGTTCTACGTACAACAATGTGTTGAACTACTTCAACAAGTCGGCGCGTAAGATATCCCGCATCTGAGGTTCGTACAGCAGTATCCACAACCCCTTTTCGGGCTCCGTAGCAAGAAATGATATATTCTGTTAACGACAGCCCTTCGCGTAAATTACTTTGAATCGGTAAATCAATCATTTGTCCTTGAGGATCCGACATTAATCCTCTCATACCTACTAATTGGTGGACTTGAGATGCATTTCCTCTAGCTCCTGAAAAAGACATTATATGGACTGGATTAAGTGAATCTGTCATTCTAAAATTAGGATTCATTTCTTGTCGCAAATATTCACTTGTAGCATACCATACCTCAATAGATTGACGTAATTTTTCTACTGCGTACACATTCCCATAATGATGGTGTTGTTCTAAAATGAAACTATGTTCTTCAGCATCTTGTACTAACGATCCCTTAGAAGGGATCGTTAAAAGATCATCAATCCCTAATGAAATGGATATAGCAGTGGCTTGCTGGAAACCCAGAGTTTTTACTTGATCCAGAATGTGTGATGTATATGCCATTCCAAAGTGATCTATTAATCTGCTAATAAGTTTTTTAATGGCGGTTCCGTCTATTACTTTATTGTGAAAGACTAGATTGCCTCGTTCTGCCATAAGTACCTCCATATTCTGCTGATTGGGATTCGACAATGAGTTTGATTCAATGATTTGAAAACTTCCCTTTCTCGCTATTAATCCGGATAGAAATTCAGAGGAAGTAGAGTTCTAGTAGAAGCAGAGAGATCAAAATTCACGCCAGTGTCACAAACTCACTTAATTGAGATGACATATGATTAGTGACCATCCGAGCAGGTTTGACAAAACCCTTGTAGAGCTTCTTCGATTTCTCGAAAAAGAGAAATATGACCAATAGTTGTTCGAATGTATATACAAAGAATTTCGTTTTTTACACTTCTTACTAAAAAAGAGTGTTCATAAATCTCCTGAGAAGCACCTACGGATTCATAGTGAATCTCGATGGGCACTTCTCGTGAAGCAATAATGCGTTTATCGAGCCGCCAGCGGAGCCAAAAAGGGCTATCTAATTTGAGTCTTTTCTGTCGATAAGCTCCAATTGCATCATAGGAATTACAAAAAAAGGGTTCTTTTTGTTTCTTAGACTGATCATCAATTTCATCAATTCTTTCAGTTTTATACTTTCTTCGATTCCATGGATTATACCTATTTCTCCAAATACCTCGGCGATTACCAATGGTTAATACATATAGACCAATAAGCATATCTTGGGTTGGTACGGAAATAGGATCCCCAATAGCTGGAGACAACAGATTCGTATGCGAAAACATAAGTAAACGGGCCTCCGCTTGAGCCTCCAAAGATAATGGGACATGAACAGCCATTTGATCCCCATCAAAGTCTGCATTGAATCCCTTACGAACTAATGGATGTAAACAAATAGCACGTCCTTCGACTAAAATGGGTTGAAATGCCTGTATGCCTAATCTATGCAAAGTGGGCGCTCTATTCAGCAATACGGGGTGCCCCTGCATAACTTCCTGCAATATTTCCCATACAATTGTATCTTTTTCCCGAATTTGACTCTTAGCAACTCCTATGTTCGAAGCAAAATGTTGTCTAATTAGTCCCCGAATTACAAATGTCTGGAAAAGTTCTATTGCTATTTCCCGAGGCAATCCACATCGATGGAGTGGAAGTGAAGGTCCTACAACAATGACAGAACGACCCGAATAATCAACCCGTTTGCCAAGCACAGTTTCACGAAATCTTCCCTCTTTTCCTTCAATTACATCAGAGAACGACTTGTAAATCTTATTATGACCATCCCTGATTGGATGTCCGCGAATCCCATTATCAAGAAGCGTATCTACGGCTTCTTGTACCAATTTCTCTTGACACATTACTAATTCCCCCGGTGTAGATCTATTTGTTGTTAATAGATCGGTAAGCGTATTGTTTCGATAGATGACTCTTCTATAGAGTTCATTAATATCCGAGCTCATTAGCTTACCCCCATCTATCTGAATGATGGGTCGTAATTCAGGAGGAAGAACTGGTAGTAAACATAAGACCATCCGTTCGGATTCGATATTTGTTCGAAGAAAGTGTTTAGCTAATTCTATGCGTCTAACCAAAAAATCCCTTCGTCTTCCAATTTTGCGATCTTCCCACTCATTACCCGTGGTTCTTTCTTCGCCCAATTCCTTCCATTCTACTAATGAATAATCTATAATACTTCGCAAATCCATATCGGCTAATTGTTCTCGTATTGCACCTGCTCCAGTACAAATTTCTCGATTTCGAAATATATTAAAATCCTGAGTAGTCAAAAAAATGGGGATGCTGTATTTCCAGGATTGTATTTCATATTCGAATAACCCTCGTAATCGTAAGAAAGTCGGTTTTTTAGCTATAGGCCTAGCAAAAGAAAAATTGGGATCGGCTTCTCCCCCCCTTTTAAATCGGACGTGAAAGTTTCTTTTCGTCCGGCTTAAGTAGTTAGAACAAAATAAAAAACAAAGTGGTTTTGACTTTCGAATTCTCGAAAAATCTCCTAGAATCTACTCCTTACTCAAGTTATTAGTAAAGACCAAGCAACATTTCATTGATTCATTCTTATTTTTTTCGAGTTTTTTCTTTAATTCAAAATACAAAATAAAGGATACTATTTCCATATAAATAAATGAAATAGGAAATTCTTGAGTAGTCTACGTCCCCTCGAACGCGGAATCCCTTTACGGGGGGTAATTCAAAAGGGATTTACTTGTCCATGTACCCTTCCATTCGATTCGATCTTTTAGGTCCTGACATCGCCTCGACGATTATGTTAAGATGTTCTTAAAGCCTATATACGATGGATAGACTCCTGTAACCATGCATATTTACTTACTTCGAAACAGAATTAAATGAAACAGAATTCAATTTCACAAATTTAGGAAGTCTTTTTTCACGAGGTACAACTTTTTTGGCTACTGAATCGACCATAGACCAACCACCCGCTCTTTTGTGGGTACTATTTTATACACCCATAATTCTGAGCTTCACATTACTCTTTTCACGAGACATGTCAGGATTGGGGGCATCCCAATAAACGGGACGACAGTTTATCATTTTGAATCTGTAAAATTAGAATTTCGATCAAATCACACATCGCAGTATACAAGGCCTTCCAATTCTTTCAGAGGTTTATCTAAAAGATTCGCGATATAACTAGGAAGACGTTTCAAATACCACACATGCGTTACTGGACAAGCCAGTTTGATATATCCCATTTGATATCTTCGAATCCGAGAATCCGCAAATTCAACTCCGCATTGTTCACAAGATTTCTGGTCCTCTTTTTCATCTCTGATTACTCGATAATTTCCACAAGCACAAATTCCACTTTTTATAGGACCAAAAATTCTTTCACAAAACAATCCATCCTTTTCGGGTTTATTCGTTTTATAATGAAAAGTATAGGGTTTTGTTACCTCTCCAACTATCTCTCCATTAGGGAGGATTTTGTTAGCCCAAGCACTTATCTTTTGAGGCGAAACTGATTCAATTCGGAGTTGTTGATGTTTATACGGATCGATCATAGAATAAAACTTACAATTCGTTTCGATTAAGCTTCCTTTCTATTAATCTGTAAATTTTTATCAGATACAAGGCAATGATTCAGTTCCAAAGCCAAAGATCGTAGTTCTCGAACGAGCAATCGAAAGGATTCTGGAGCCTCCTCAGGTCTAGGTATTATTCCGCCAATCATCGTAGTACCAAGGACTTCTTGACGAGCTCGAATATGATCCGATTTATAAGTAAGCATCTCTTGTAAAATATGAGCAACGCCAAATCCCTCTAGAGCCCAAACCTCCATTTCTCCTACCCGTTGTCCACCTTGCTTAGCCCGTCCTCTAAGGGGTTGTTGTGTAACAAGTGCATAATGTCCACTGGAACGCCCGTGTATTTTATCATCAACTTGATGAATTAATTTCAAGATATAGGGCTTTCCTATTAAAACAGGTTTTTTACAAGGATCCCCCGTTCTTCCATCAAATATTCTGCTTTTTCCAGGATACTCCGGTTCAAAGACCCATGGATTCGCTGTTTGCTTACTAGCTTCATATAATTCAGAAAACACTAGTTTTCTCGAAGCCTCTTGTTCATATCTCTCATCAAAAGGTGCTATTCGATAATGTCTATCTAGCAGATCCCCCGTTAATCCGAGCGAGCATTCAAATATCTGTCCTACATTCATTCGTGAGGGCACTCCTAATGGATTGAAAACCATATCAATAGGTCGTCCATCTTGCACATAAGGCATATCTTGTCTAGGTACAATTTTGGAAATAATACCTTTATTTCCATGTCTGCCAGCTACCTTATCACCGACCTTGATTTCACGTTTCTGTAAAATATATACACGAATAGTTTCGGGATTATAACTGGACCCTCCCCCTTTCTGGATCCATCTCACATCAATAACCCGACCCCTACCCCCTATAGGTAGTTTGAGACAAGTTTCCCTTGAAGTAGATACCTGAATGCCAAGTATGGCTCGTAATAATCGATCCTCTGGGGCATAGGATGATTCTTTTGCCATCTGGGGCGTTAATTTCCCTACTAAGATATCGCCCGCTTCTACCCAAGACCCCAGCATCACAATTCCATTTTTGTCTAAATTCCGGAGTAAATGGGCTTCTAGATGTGGTATTTCCTTAGTAATCCTTTCGGGTCCTTGGTTTGTTATATGAGTCTGAATCTCATATTTCCGTATGTGCAAAGAAGTATAAATATCTTCATATATCAGACGTTCGCTGATGAGTACTGCATCCTCAAAATTATAACCCCCCCACGGCAGATAAGCTACTA